GCTAACGTAGCTTAATCAAAGCATAACACTGAAGATGTTAAGATGAGCCCTAGAAAGCTCCGCGGGCACAAAGGCTTGGTCCTGACTTTACTATCACCTCTAGCTAAACTTACACATGCAAGTATCCGCATCCCCGTGAGAATGCCCTACAGTTCCCTGTCCGGGAACAAGGAGCCGGTATCAGGCACGCCTTTGCTAGCCCACGACACCTTGCTTAGCCACACCCCCAAGGGAACTCAGCAGTGATAAACATTAAGCCATAAGTGAAAACTTGACTTAGTCAAAGCTAAGAGGGCCGGTAAAACTCGTGCCAGCCACCGCGGTTATACGAGAGGCCCAAGTTGATAGACACCGGCGTAAAGCGTGGTTAAGACTTTCACAAAACTAAAGCCGAACACCTTCAGGGCCGTTATACGCACCCGAAGGCAAGAAGACCAACCACGAAAGTGGCTTTACAACTCTGAACCCACGAAAGCTACGACACAAACTGGGATTAGATACCCCACTATGCCTAGCCGTAAACATTGGTAGTAAAATACATTCACTACCCGCCTGGGAACTACGAGCATCAGCTTGAAACCCAAAGGACTTGGCGGTGCTTTAGATCCACCTAGAGGAGCCTGTTCTGGAACCGATAACCCCCGTTCAACCTCACCTCCCCTTGTTTTCCCCGCCTATATACCGCCGTCGTCAGCTTACCCTGTGAAGGTTAAATAGTAAGCAAAATTGGTTCAACCTAAAACGTCAGGTCGAGGTGTAGCGTATGGGGAGGGAAGAAATGGGCTACATTTCCTGATACAGGAAATACGAACGATGCACTGAAACGTACATCTGAAGGAGGATTTAGCAGTAAGCGGGAAATAGAGCGTCCCACTGAAATTGGCCCTGAAGCGCGCACACACCGCCCGTCACTCTCCCCAAGCCTACTAACTAAAGTAACTAAAACCTTATAATCGCGGAGGGGAGGCAAGTCGTAACATGGTAAGTGTACCGGAAGGTGCACTTGGAAAAATCAGAGCGTAGCTAAGATAGTAAAGCATCTCCCTTACACTGAGAAGTCCCCCGTGCAAATCGGAGCGCCCTGAAGCCTAACAGCTAGCCCCCCTAAACCAGAAACAACAAACCAATATTTATACCCCTTAATACACTAGTATTATGTTAAACAAATCATTTTTCCCCCTTAGTATGTGCGACAGAAAAGGGACCGTGGAGCGATAGAGGAAGTACCGCAAGGGAACGCTGAAAGAGAAGTGAAATAATCCAGTGAAGCCTAGAAAAGCAGAGATTTAGCCTCGTACCTTTTGCATCATGATTTAGCCAGTGTAGACCAAGCAAAGTGTGCTTTAGTTTGATAACCCGAAACTAAGTGAGCTACTCCAAGACAGCCTATTAATAGGGCAAACCCGTCTCTGTGGCAAAAGAGTGGGAAGAGCTTTGAGTAGAGGTGACAGACCTACCGAACTTAGTTATAGCTGGTTGCCCGGGAATTGGATAGAAGTTCAGCCTCCCAAATTCTTTATTCACTTCAGTATTACCCCTTCTGATACCGTTAAGAAGCTGAGAGAGTTAGTCAAAGGGGGTACAGCCCCTTTGAATCAAGATACAACTTTTCCAGGAGGGTAAAGATCATAATCACTAAAGGTGAGGTATTTGGGTGGGCCTAAAAGCAGCCATCCCCTTAGAAAGCGTTAAAGCTCAGATATATTACTACCCCCTTATTCGGATCATCTAATCTTATCCCCCTACTTTTACCGGGCCGTCCCATGCAAACATGGGAGTGACCCTGCTAATATGAGTAATAAGAGAGCCTACGCCTCTCTCCTTGCACGCATGTAAGTCGGAACGGACACCCCACCGAACCTTAACGACCCCAATCTGAGAGGGAACTGAACAACAGACTAAACAACCAGAAGAACATTCAACAGACCAACCGTTAACCCCACACAGGTGTGCCCCTAAGGAAAGACTAAAAGAAAGAGAAGGAACTCGGCAAACACATCAAGCCTCGCCTGTTTACCAAAAACATCGCCTCTTGTAAGATCTAAAAATAAGAGGTCCCGCCTGCCCTGTGACTATAAGTTTAACGGCCGCGGTATTTTGACCGTGCGAAGGTAGCGCAATCACTTGTCTTTTAAATGGAGACCTGTATGAATGGCATAACGAGGGCTTAACTGTCTCCTCTTTCAAGTCAATGAAATTGATCTCCCCGTGCAGAAGCGGGGATACTTACATAAGACGAGAAGACCCTATGAAGCTTTAGATATAAGGCAGATCATGTTAAACACTCCTTGATAAAGGACAAAACCAAATGGGCCCTGCCCTAATGTCTTTGGTTGGGGCGACCGCGGGGAAACAAAAAACCCCCACGTGGAACGGGAGCACCCCCTCCTATAGCTAAGAGCTGCTGCTCTAGTTACCAGAATTTCTGACCAAAAAGATCCGGCAACGCCGATCAACGAACCGAGTTACTCTAGGGATAACAGCGCAATCCCCTTTTAGAGCCCATATCGACAAGGGGGTTTACGACCTCGATGTTGGATCAGGACATCCTAATGGTGCAGCCGCTATTAAGGGTTCGTTTGTTCAACGATTAAAGTCCTACGTGATCTGAGTTCAGACCGGAGTAATCCAGGTCAGTTTCTATCTATGATGTGATCTTTTCTAGTACGAAAGGACCGAGAAGAAGAGGCCCATACCTTAAGTACGCCTCACCCCCACCTAATGAAGACAACTAAAATAGGCAAGAGGGCATGCCCCCCTGCCGAAGAGAACGGCATGTTAAGGTGGCAGAGCCCGGCAATTGCAAAAGGCCTAAGCCCTTTCCACAGGGGTTCAAGTCCTCTCCTTAACTATGATTTCAATACTTATTACCCACGTCATTAACCCTTTGGCCTTCATCGTACCTGTCCTCCTGGCTGTTGCCTTTTTAACTCTTCTAGAGCGAAAAGTCCTCGGTTACATGCAGTTGCGTAAGGGTCCAAATATTGTTGGACCCTACGGACTTTTGCAGCCCATCGCAGACGGCGTAAAGCTTTTTATTAAAGAGCCTGTTCGCCCTTCAACCGCCTCCCCCCTCCTCTTCCTCCTAGCCCCTATTCTTGCCCTGACACTAGCCTTGACCCTTTGAGCCCCAATACCTATACCCTACCCCGTAGTAGACCTCAACCTGGGGATTCTGTTTCTTCTGGCTTTGTCCAGTCTGGCCGTTTACTCAATTCTGGGCTCAGGATGGGCCTCAAATTCAAAATATGCCCTCATTGGCGCCCTGCGGGCCGTAGCTCAAACGATTTCTTATGAAGTTAGCCTAGGCCTTATTCTCTTAAACATCATCATTTTTACGGGGGGTTTTACGCTACAGACCTTTAACGTAGCCCAAGAGAGCATCTGACTAATCGTCCCCGCCTGACCTCTTGCCGCAATGTGATACATCTCCACCCTCGCAGAAACCAACCGTGCTCCTTTTGATCTTACTGAGGGAGAATCTGAACTGGTCTCCGGCTTTAACGTTGAGTACGCGGGCGGGCCTTTCGCTCTGTTCTTCTTGGCGGAGTACGCAAATATTTTACTTATAAATACCCTCTCCGCCACACTCTTCCTGGGAGCCTCTCATATCCCAACCATCCCCGAACTTACTGCTGTTAACCTAATGACTAAAGCGGCACTTCTCTCAGTCGTATTCCTTTGGGTCCGAGCCTCCTACCCCCGGTTCCGATATGACCAGTTAATGCACCTTATTTGAAAAAATTTTTTACCCTTAACCCTGGCCTTAGTTATTTGACACCTGTCGCTTCCTATTGCATTTGCGGGCCTACCCCCTCAACTATAACCCAGGAGTTGTGCCTGAAGTAAAGGGCCACTTTGATAGAGTGAACAATGGGGGTTAAAGTCCCCCCAACTCCTTAGAAAGAAGGGATTCGAACCCTACCTAAAGAGATCAAAACTCTTAGTGCTTCCGCTACACCACTTCCTAGTAAAGTCAGCTAATTAAGCTTTTGGGCCCATACCCCAAACATGTTGGTTAAACTCCTTCCTTTACTAATGAACCCTTACATCTTAGCCACCCTCCTTTTTGGCCTAGGCCTAGGTACCACAATTACATTTGCGAGCTCACATTGGCTCCTCGCGTGAATGGGGCTTGAAATGAACACCCTAGCCATCATTCCCCTAATAGCGCAACATCACCACCCACGAGCAGTAGAAGCTACTACTAAGTATTTTCTTACTCAAGCCACCGCCGCGGCCATGCTTCTTTTTGCCAGCACCACGAATGCTTGACTGACAGGGCAATGGGACATTCAACAAATATCCCACCCCCTTCCTATTACCTTAATCACGCTTGCCTTGGCACTAAAAATTGGGCTTGCTCCCGTCCACTCTTGACTCCCCGAGGTTCTCCAAGGGTTAGACCTTACTACCGGGCTCATCCTCTCCACCTGGCAAAAACTTGCTCCCTTCGCCCTCCTGCTCCAAATTCAACCTGCTAACTCAACCATTCTTATTGCCTTAGGCCTGGCATCAACCCTTGTAGGCGGCTGGGGCGGACTAAATCAGACCCAGCTCCGTAAAATTCTTGCCTATTCATCCATCGCTCATCTTGGCTGAATAATCCTTGTTGTCCAGTTCTCTCCCTCCCTCACACTTCTTACCCTGTTAACATATTTTGTAATAACAATTTCGACCTTCCTTGTATTTAAACTAAATAAGTCAACTAGCATTAATATACTGGCCACTTCGTGGGCTAAAGCACCCGCTCTGACAACCCTCACCCCTATGGTTCTCCTCTCCCTGGGGGGTCTCCCCCCTCTCACTGGCTTCATGCCAAAATGACTAATCCTTCAAGAACTGGCCAAGCAAGATCTTGCCCCAACAGCAACCCTCGCCGCAATGTCAGCACTCCTAAGCCTCTACTTCTACTTGCGACTATCCTACGCAATAACTTTAACCATGTCCCCTAATAATCTGGCTGGCACCACCCCCTGGCGACTACAACACTCACAATTTACATTTCCCTTGGCCATTTCAACTGCCGCCACCATTCTTTTACTTCCACTAGCCCCTGGAATCATAGCACTGCTCACCCTCTAAGAGACTTAGGTTAGCACGAGACCAAGGGCCTTCAAAGCCCTAAGCGAGAGTGAAAATCTCTTAGTCCCTGATAAGACTTGCGGGATATTACCCCACATCTCCTGCATGCAAAACAGACACTTTAATTAAGCTAAAGCCTTTCTAGACGGGTAGGCCTCGATCCTACAAGTTCTTAGTTAACAGCTAAGCGCTCAAGCCAGCGAGCATCCGTCTACCCTTTCCCCCGCCTGTCCGGGGACAAAAGGCGGGGGAAAGCCCCGGCAGACGTTAGCCTGCTCCTTAAGATTTGCAATCTAATATGTCAAACACCTCGGGGCTTGGTAAGAAGAGGACTCAAACCTCTGTCAATGGGGCTACAATCCACCGCTTAAGCACTCAGCCATCCTACCTGTGGCCATCACACGTTGATTCTTCTCGACTAATCACAAAGACATCGGCACCCTCTATCTAGTATTTGGTGCTTGGGCCGGGATAGTAGGAACCGCCCTAAGCCTACTTATCCGAGCCGAACTCAGCCAACCCGGCGCGCTCCTCGGGGACGACCAGATTTACAACGTAATTGTTACAGCACATGCCTTTGTAATGATTTTCTTTATAGTGATACCAATTATAATTGGAGGATTTGGAAACTGACTTGTACCACTTATAATCGGCGCCCCCGACATGGCATTTCCTCGAATAAACAATATGAGCTTTTGACTCCTTCCTCCTTCCTTCCTTCTGCTTCTAGCCTCCTCAGGAGTAGAAGCAGGGGCTGGAACCGGGTGAACCGTCTACCCACCACTAGCTGGGAACCTCGCACATGCCGGGGCCTCCGTTGATTTAACTATTTTTTCCCTTCACCTAGCGGGAATCTCTTCAATCCTAGGGGCCATCAATTTTATTACTACCATTATTAACATAAAACCCCCAGCCATCTCTCAATACCAGACACCCCTGTTCGTATGGGCTGTACTGATCACTGCCGTACTCCTTCTTCTTTCCCTCCCCGTGCTTGCCGCAGGCATCACTATACTTCTCACGGACCGTAATTTGAACACCACCTTCTTTGACCCGGCAGGAGGGGGAGATCCAATCCTCTATCAACACCTGTTCTGATTCTTCGGACACCCGGAGGTCTACATCCTCATTCTACCCGGCTTTGGGATAATTTCCCACATTGTTGCCTATTACGCAGGCAAAAAAGAGCCTTTCGGCTACATGGGCATGGTTTGAGCTATAATGGCCATTGGCCTATTAGGTTTTATTGTGTGAGCACATCACATGTTTACCGTCGGGATAGATGTAGACACTCGAGCCTACTTTACGTCTGCAACCATAATTATTGCCATCCCCACCGGCGTTAAAGTCTTTAGCTGGCTTGCAACCCTCCACGGCGGCTCAATTAAATGGGAAACCCCCCTTCTATGAGCACTCGGTTTTATTTTCCTTTTTACAGTGGGGGGACTAACTGGAATTGTCCTGGCCAATTCCTCACTAGATATTGTTCTTCATGACACCTACTACGTAGTTGCTCATTTCCATTATGTTTTATCTATGGGAGCTGTATTTGCTATCGTCGCCGCCTTTGTCCACTGATTTCCCCTGTTTTCAGGCTACACCCTGCACAGCACCTGGACAAAAATCCACTTTGGTATTATATTTGCAGGGGTAAATTTAACATTCTTCCCTCAACACTTCCTTGGACTTGCCGGGATGCCTCGGCGATACTCGGACTACCCGGACGCCTACACTCTTTGAAATACCGTCTCATCTATTGGATCCCTCATTTCTCTAGTAGCAGTCATTATGTTTTTGTTTATTATTTGAGAAGCCTTTGCCGCCAAACGTGAAGTTCTCGCAGTTGAACTAACCGCGACTAATGTCGAATGACTGCACGGTTGTCCTCCCCCCTACCACACATTTGAAGAACCTGCATTTGTTCAGGTTCAGTCCAACTAACGAGAAAAGGAGGAGTCGAACCCCCATGGGCTGGTTTCAAGCCAGCTACATAACCGCTCTGTCACTTTCTTTATAAGATACTAGTAAAATGGCTATTACACTGCTTTGTCAAGGCAGAGTCGTGGGTTAAAACCCCGCGTATCTTGCACAACAAATGGCCCATCCCTCACAATTAGGATTTCAAGATGCAGCTTCACCTGTAATAGAAGAACTTCTTCATTTTCACGACCACGCCCTCATAATTGTATTCCTTATTAGCACCCTAGTACTTTACATTATTGTGGCAATAGTTTCCACCAAATTAACCAACAAGTACATCTTGGATTCCCAGGAGATTGAAATCATTTGAACAGTACTGCCTGCAATTATTCTTATTTTAATCGCCCTACCTTCCCTTCGTATTCTTTATCTTATGGACGAAATCAATGACCCCCATCTAACAATTAAAGCCATGGGCCATCAATGGTACTGGAGTTACGAGTACACGGATTATGAAGACCTCGGGTTTGACTCGTATATAATCCCGACACAAGACCTCACCCCCGGCCAATTTCGGCTCTTAGAAGCCGACCACCGAATAGTCATTCCCGTTGAATCCCCCATTCGGGTTCTAGTATCCGCCGAAGATGTACTACACTCATGAGCAGTCCCCGCTTTAGGGGTAAAAATAGACGCAGTTCCAGGTCGCCTCAATCAAACAGCTTTTATTGCATCCCGACCTGGGGTCTTCTACGGGCAATGCTCCGAAATTTGCGGCGCAAACCACAGCTTTATACCTATCGTAGTAGAGGCAGTTCCTCTAGAACACTTTGAAAATTGATCCTCTCTAATACTTGAAGACGCCTCGCTAAGAAGCTAAACTGGGTCTAGCGTTAGCCTTTTAAGCTAAAGACTGGTGGCTCCCAACCACCCCTAGCGGCATGCCTCAACTCAACCCCGCGCCTTGATTTGCTATTCTAGTGTTTACTTGACTAATTTTTTTAATTATTGTTCCCACAAAAATCCTAGCCCACACCTACCCTAATGAGCCGACATCTCAAAGCACCGAGAAACCTAAAACAGAGCCCTGAACTTGACCATGACACTAAGCTTCTTTGACCAATTTATGAGCCCCACATTTATAGGGATTCCCCTGATGGCCCTAGCCCTCTCTCTTCCCTGAGTCCTCTACCCTTCACCCACTGCTCGATGGTTAAACAACCGTTTTCTTGCCCTCCAGGGCTGGTTCATTAACCGTTTTACTCAACAACTTCTTCTTCCGTTAAACATTGGGGGTCACAAATGGGCCGCCCTATTGGCCTCGTTAATAATTTTTCTTATTACACTAAATATACTTGGACTTCTTCCCTACACCTTCACCCCCACTACACAGCTATCCCTTAACTTAGGACTAGCAGTCCCCCTCTGACTCGCAACAGTAATTATTGGAATACGAAACCAACCCACCCATGCCCTGGGACACCTACTACCAGAAGGCACTCCCGGGCCTCTTATCCCTGTCCTTATTGTCATCGAAACGATTAGTCTATTCATTCGACCCCTCGCCCTGGGAGTTCGGCTTACAGCCAATCTTACCGCAGGCCACCTCCTGATTCAACTTATTGCCACAGCCGCATTCGTACTGCTGCCCCTAATGCCCACAGTAGCAATCCTTACCTCAGCAGTTCTTGTTCTTCTAACCCTGTTAGAGGTTGCCGTGGCTATGATTCAAGCCTACGTATTTGTCCTCCTCTTAACCCTTTATTTACAAGAGAACGTTTAATGGCCCACCAAGCACATGCATATCATATAGTTGACCCCAGCCCTTGACCTCTTACAGGCGCAGTAGCCGCCCTGCTGATAACATCCGGTCTTGCAATCTGATTCCACTTCCATTCGACAACGCTTATAGGTCTTGGAATAGCCCTTCTTCTTTTAACAATGTACCAGTGATGACGAGACATTATCCGAGAGGGAACATTTCAAGGTCACCACACACCTCCTGTACAAAAAGGACTCCGGTACGGAATAATTCTCTTTATTACCTCCGAAGTCTTCTTTTTCCTTGGGTTCTTCTGGGCATTTTATCATTCCAGTCTGGCCCCCACTCCTGAGCTAGGAGGCTGCTGACCACCCACAGGCATCACCCCTCTCGACCCCTTCGAAGTACCCCTATTAAACACCGCCGTCCTCCTTGCCTCGGGGGTTACCGTAACTTGAGCCCACCACAGCATTATGGAAGGAGAGCGCAAACAGGCTATTCAATCCCTCGCATTAACAATTCTACTAGGATTTTACTTCACGTTCCTACAGGCCATAGAATACTACGAGGCCCCCTTCACCATCGCGGATGGCGTTTATGGCGCCACATTTTTTGTGGCCACAGGGTTTCATGGACTCCATGTTATTATCGGCTCCACATTTCTAGCCATCTGCTTGCTCCGCCAAGTTCAGTACCACTTTACGTCCGAACACCATTTTGGGTTTGAAGCAGCCGCCTGATACTGGCATTTCGTAGACGTTGTTTGACTTTTCCTCTACATCTCTATCTACTGATGAGGTTCCTAATCTTTCTAGTATCAAATGAGTATAAGTGACTTCCAATCACCCGGTCTTGGTTAAAGCCCAAGGAAAGATAATGAATTTAATTACAACTATTATTGTTATTACTACTTTACTACCTATCATCTTAGCCCTTGTATCCTTCTGACTACCCCAAATAACACCAGACCACGAGAAATTATCCCCCTACGAATGTGGGTTTGACCCCCTAGGCTCGGCCCGCCTACCATTTTCTCTTCGCTTTTTTCTTGTTGCCATTCTATTTCTTCTGTTTGACCTAGAAATCGCCCTACTGTTACCTCTTCCCTGGGGGGACCAACTTGCAACCCCCTTGCTAACATTTCTGTGAGCCTCTGCCGTTCTGGCCCTTTTAACCCTCGGCCTTATCTACGAGTGACTCCAAGGCGGTCTAGAATGAGCCGAGTAGGCAATTAGTCTAAGAAAAACATTTGATTTCGGCTCAAAAACTTGTGGTTAAAGTCCATAATTGCCTAATGACCCCCGTTCACTTTGCTTTCTCATCAGCCTTTATCCTGGGGCTAACAGGCCTCGCATTTCATCGTACCCACCTTCTGTCCGCCCTTCTATGTTTAGAAGGGATAATGCTGTCTTTATTTATCGCTCTCTCCCTCTGAACATTGCAACTAGACTCTACTAACTTCTCAGCAGCCCCTATGCTCCTTCTAGCATTTTCAGCCTGCGAAGCAAGTGCAGGCCTTGCCCTACTAGTAGCTACCGCCCGCACCCACGGAACTGACCGACTTCAAAGTCTAAACCTCTTACAATGCTAAAAATTCTCATTCCAACACTCATGCTAATCCCGACTGCTTGGGGGACCCCAGCTAAATGGCTCTGACCAACAACCCTCGCCCACAGCCTTATTATTGCACTCGCTAGTTTAACTTGGTTCAAGAACGCGTCAGAAACCGGATGGTCAAGCCTAGGGCTCTACATGGCGACAGACCCTTTGTCTACACCCCTTCTTGTTCTTACCTGCTGACTTCTACCCCTAATGATTTTGGCAAGCCAGAACCACACAGCTTCGGAACCATTAAGCCGCCAGCGAATGTATATTACACTCTTGACATCCCTTCAATTTTTCCTTATCTTAGCCTTCAGTGCTACTGAGGTAATTATGTTCTACGTAATGTTTGAAGCTACTTTAATCCCCACCCTAATTATTATTACCCGCTGAGGGAATCAGACAGAGCGCCTCAACGCAGGCGTTTATTTTCTGTTCTATACACTAGCAGGGTCGCTTCCCCTACTAGTCGCCCTCCTTCTTCTACAAAATACCTCCGGCACCCTTTCATTAATTACCCTACAATTCTCGGACCCCCTTCAACTTGCCTCTTTCGCAGATAAACTATGGTGGGCAGGGTGCCTCCTAGCGTTCCTAGTAAAGATGCCTCTCTATGGGGTTCACCTATGACTGCCCAAAGCCCATGTAGAAGCTCCTGTCGCAGGCTCCATAATCCTTGCGGCTGTTCTTCTTAAGTTAGGGGGCTACGGAATGATGCGAATCATCGTTATGCTAGAACCCTTAACTAAAGACCTGAGTTACCCGTTTATTATTTTTGCACTATGGGGTGTAATTATAACGGGGTCCATTTGCTTGCGTCAGACGGACCTAAAATCCCTTATTGCCTACTCCTCGGTGAGTCACATGGGCTTGGTCGTTGGGGGGATTCTTATTCAAACCCCCTGAGGCTTCTCGGGAGCCCTTATTTTGATGATCGCTCATGGGTTAACCTCTTCTGCCCTTTTCTGCCTAGCCAATACAAACTACGAACGTACTCACAGCCGAACAATACTTTTAGCCCGAGGCCTACAAATGGTGCTGCCCCTTATAACAGCCTGATGGTTTATTGCTAGCCTGGCTAATCTGGCCCTCCCCCCTCTCCCTAATCTCATGGGAGAACTATTTATTGTTACCTCTTTGTTTAACTGATCTTGATGAACCCTTGCATTAACGGGGGCGGGAATGCTCATTACCGCCAGTTACTCCCTTTACATGTTCCTTATGACCCAGCGAGGCCCGATTCCCTCACACCTTATTGCCTTAGACCCATCACATTCTCGAGAACACTTACTTATGGCCCTTCACCTACTCCCGCTAGTTCTTCTGGTACTTAAACCTGAGCTAATCTGGGGGTGGGCATATTGTAGATATAGTTTAACGAAAATATTAGATTGTGATTCTAAAGACAGAGGTTAAAGCCCTCTTATCCACCGAGAGAGGCTCGCCAGCAACGAAGACTGCTAATCTCCGCGACCTTGGTTGAACCCCAAGGCTCACTCGCCCCTGCTTCTAAAGGATAACAGCTCATCCGTTGGTCTTAGGAACCAAAAACTCTTGGTGCAAATCCAAGTAGCAGCTATGCACCCCACTTCCCTTATAATGACCTCAAGCTTGATTATTATTTTTACACTACTAACATACCCTGTCTTTACTACACTAACCCCGAGCCCCCAAGGACACGACTGGGCCCTCTCCCACGTCAAGACTGCAGTTAAGTTAGCTTTTCTAGTTAGTCTACTCCCCCTTTTTCTATTTATTAACGAAGGGGCAGAAACAGTTATTACCTCATGAAGCTGAATAAACACCCTTATCTTTGATGTTAATATTAGCTTCAAGTTTGACCACTATTCAATTATCTTCACCCCCATTGCCCTCTATGTTACCTGGTCTATTTTAGAGTTTGCATCCTGATATATGCACGCCGACCCTTACATGAACCGTTTTTTCAAATACCTCTTAATCTTTCTGATTGCTATGATTATTCTAGTCACAGCAAACAATCTATTTCAGCTTTTCATCGGCTGAGAAGGAGTGGGCATCATATCCTTCCTCCTCATTGGGTGATGGTACGGACGGGCAGATGCAAATACTGCAGCTCTCCAAGCAGTCGTGTACAACCGAGTGGGTGACGTAGGGCTAATTTTTGCTATAGCATGGATGGCCACAAACCTAAACTCTTGGGAGATACAACAACTATTTGTAGCCGCCAAAGACTTCGACCTCACTCTCCCTCTTCTGGGACTAATTGTTGCGGCCACAGGAAAATCTGCCCAGTTCGGGCTTCATCCGTGGCTTCCCTCAGCTATAGAGGGTCCTACGCCGGTATCTGCCCTACTACATTCAAGTACTATAGTTGTTGCGGGCATTTTTCTCTTGATTCGAATAAGCCCCCTGCTCGCAGAAAATGCTACCGCCCTCACCGTCTGTCTTTGCCTTGGCGCCCTAACAACTTTATTCACAGCCACCTGCGCTCTAACACAAAACGACATCAAGAAAATTGTTGCATTCTCGACATCTAGCCAGTTAGGCTTAATAATGGTAACCCTCGGTCTAAATCAACCGCAATTAGCTTTCCTCCACATTTGCACCCACGCCTTCTTCAAAGCAATGCTTTTTCTCTGCTCTGGCTCCATTATTCATAGCCTCAACGATGAACAAGACATCCGCAAAATAGGAGGCATGCATCACCTTACCCCCTTTACGTCCTCCTGCTTAGCTATTGGAAGTCTAGCCCTCACAGGTACCCCCTTCCTAGCAGGATTTTTTTCAAAAGACGCCATTATTGAGGCACTAAACACATCCCACCTGAACGCCTGGGCCCTTGTCCTAACCCTTTTGGCCACCTCCTTCACAGCCATCTACAGCCTCCGGGTTGTATACTTCGTATCTATAGGTTACCCTCGTTTTAACCCCCTCTCCCCAATTAATGAGAACAACCCCGCGGTCATCAAGCCTATTAAGCGACTAGCCTGAGGCAGCATCGTCGCCGGTCTTCTAATCACCTCGAACATTATTCCCACGAACACACCAGTCATGACGATGGCTCCTGTCCTTAAACTAGCTGCACTTGTCGTTACTATCGGGGGTCTCCTACTTGCCCTAGAGCTCGCCTCGCTTACTAGTAAACAATTCAAACCCACCCCCTACCTGACCCCTCACCATTTTTCTAACATGCTAGGATTTTTCCCTACAATTATTCATCGATTTTCCCCTAAACTTAATTTAGTTCTAGGACAGACAATTGCGAGCCAAATGGTAGACCAAACATGATTAGAGAAATCCGGGCCTAAGGCCCTAGGCACCCTAAATAGCCCCCTGATTACCACTACAAGTAATATACAACGAGGAATAATCAAAACTTACCTCGCCCTGTTTCTCTTAACCCTCGCTCTAGCCACCCTTCTATTTATTAACTAAACAGCCCGCAAGGTCCCACGACTGAGCCCCCGAGTTAGTTCCAGCACAACAAAGAGTGTTAACAGCAAAACCCAGGCACTAACCACCAGCATCCCTCCCCCCACCGAATACATTAGAGCCACCCCTCCGATATCCCCTCGAAAGACAGAGAGTTCGTCGAGCTCATCCCCCGGAACCCAAGAGAACTCGCTCCACTCCCCCCAGAATTTGCTAGAAATAAGTACCACGCCAACCGCATAAACGGCCATGTAGGCCGCAACAGGTCGACTTCCTCAACTTTCCGGGTAAGGCTCGGCAGCAAGAGCTGCGGAGTAGGCGAACACGACCAATATACCCCCCAAGTAAATTAAGAATAAGACAAGAGATAAGAAGGGGCCCCCATAATTAATTAATACCCCACACCCCATGCCCGCAACCACCACTAAACCTAAGGCAGCAAAGTAAGGAGAAGGGTTAGAAGCTACTGCTACTAACCCTAACACCAGCCCTAATAAAAACAAAGACATAATATAGGTCATAATTCCTGCCAGGACTTTAACCAGGACTAATGGCTTGAAAAACCACCGTTGTTATTCAACTACAAGAACCTTTAATGGCAAGCCTCCGAAAAACCCACCCCCTACTAAAAATTGCAAACAACGCACTTGTTGACCTTCCTGCCCCCTCAAATATTTCAGTATGATGAAACTTTGGTTCCCTTCTAGGCCTTTGTTTAATTACCCAAATCCTCACAGGACTCTTTCTAGCCATACACTACACCGCCGATATCGCAACCGCCTTCTCGTCAGTGGCCCACATCTGCCGAGACGTAAACTACGGATGACTGATCCGCAATCTTCATGCCAACGGTGCATCCTTCTTCTTTATCTGTATTTATATGCATATTGGACGAGGCCTTTACTATGGGTCTTATCTTTATAAAGAAACATGAAATATTGGAGTCGTGCTTCTCCTGCTAGTAATAATGACCGCCTTCGTCGGATATGTTCTGCCCTGAGGACAAATGTCATTCTGAGGTGCCACAGTTATTACTAACCTGTTATCCGCAGTACCTTATGTAGGCAACACTCTTGTTCAATGGATCTGAGGGGGCTTCTCCGTAGACAATGCCACCCTCACCCGGTTCTTCGCTTTCCACTTCCTCTTTCCATTTGTGATCGCAGGCGCTACCCTCGTTCATCTTCTCTTCCTTCATCAAACAGGCTCAAACAACCCCCTCGGTCTTAATTCAGACGCCGATAAAGTATCCTTCCACCCCTACTTTTCCTATAAAGATCTCCTAGGCTTTGCCGTACTCCTTATTGCTTTAACAGCCCTTGCTCTCTTTTCACCCAACCTTCTAGGAGATCCTGACAACTTCACCCCTGCAAATCCACTCGTCACACCCCCACATATCAAGCCCGAGTGATATTTCCTCTTTGCGTACGCAATCCTTCGGTCCATCCCAAATAAGCTGGGAGGGGTACTAGCCTTGCTAGCCTCGATCCTGATCCTAATACTGGTTCCGATCCTACATACATCCAAGCAACGAGGAATCACATTTCGACCCCTTTCCCAATTCCTTTTCTGGACTTTAATCGCAGACGTTGCCATCCTCACCTGAATCGGAGGCATGCCCGTTGAGCACCCCTTCATTGTCATTGGTCAAGTCGCATCCTTCTTGTACTTTTTCCTTTTCCTCGTCCTCGCCCCACTAGCCGGCTGGGTCGAAAATAAAGCCCTCGAATGAGCCTGCAGTAGTAGCTCAGCGCCAGAGCGCCGGTCTTGTAAACCGGATGCCGGAGGTTAAAATCCTCCCTACTGCTCAAAGAAGGGAGATTCTAACTCCCACCCCTAACTCCCAAAGCTAGGATTCTAAACTAAACTATTCTTTGCAATTCTTTGCAATTCTTTGCAATTCTTTGCAATTCTTTGCAATTATTTGCAATTATTTGCAATTATTTGCAATTATTTGCAATTATTTGCAATTATTTGCAATTATTTGCAATTATTTGCAATTATTTGCAATTATTTGCAATTATTTGCAATTATTTGCAATTATTTGCAATTATTTGCAATTCTTGCAAGTGTTTGCAAATTAAAGTACATGTATGTATTTACACCATACATTTATATTAACCATATAAGGGGCATTCAAGGACATATATGTTTAATCAACATATCTAGGATTACCACATTCATATATCACCATTACACTAAGGGTTACATAAAGCATATAGAGATTTATCTAACAATATATTAAATCTTGGACAGGCGAAATTTAAGATCCAACTAAAATACTCATAAGTTAAGTTATACCTTTACCCAACATCTCGTCAAATCTCAAAATATCAACCCAATAAGAGAGTAGCATCAGTTGATAACTTACCCTAACGGTTATTGAAGGTGAGGGACAACTATTGTGGGGGTTTCACACAGTGAATTATTCCTGGCATTTGGTTCCTACTTCAGGGCCATTTATTGATATTATCCCTCACACTTTCATCGACGCTTGCATAAGTTAATGGTGGAGTACATACTCCTCGTTACCCACCAAGCCGGGCGTTCTTTCCATCGGGCAACGGGTTTTTTTTTTCTATTTCCTTTCAACTGGCATTTCAGAGTGCACACGGGAATAACAGACAAGGGTGTACATTTTTCTTGCTCCGAGCGAATAGTATGAATGGTGAAAAGGTTTTATACAAAGAACCACATATTAGGATATCATGTGCATAAGTAGTGGAAATTACTCCTAACTTCCCTAAGAGACCCCCCTCTGGGATTTCTTACAGGTTTCTTTGCGTAAACCCCCCCACCCCCTTAACTCCTGAGATAGCTATCAATCCTGGAAACCCCCCGGAAACAGGAAAGCCTCTAGAAGTATTTTTTGGGGACCCAATTTGCATCTATTTACATTATTAAAATAATGTGCAT